AAATATTTATCTTTTCGATGAGAGTTTGTACACAACATGGGAGAAACCTATCTTCTATTTATAATAATTGAAGAAAAGGTTCCATCATATATAGTGAATTGATACTCCCGATTCCCACAAAATCATCTCTTTCGTTCAATAGTTACTCGTTATTAGTTAATAATCCTAGTGATTGGATCTATATGCGTATTCCGATAGGAAATGAAATAGTAAAATGATTTTTCGTCGAATGACTATTCATTTATTGTATTTTCAAATAGGGGGCAGGAAGGATCTATGGGAAAATGGTGGTTCAATTCAATGTTGTCTAACGAGGAGTTAGAACACAGGTGTGGGCTAGGTAAATCAATGGACAGTCTTGGTCGTCCTGTTGGAAATACCAGTGGAAGTGAAGATCCCATTCTAAATGATACGAATAAAAACAATCATAATCATGGTTGGCGCGAAAGTAATAGTTGCAGTAATGTTGATCATTTTTTCGGTGTCAGGGACATTTGGAGTTTCATCTCTGATGACACTTTTTTAGTTAGGGATAGTACTGGTAACAGTTATTCCGTATATTTTGATATTGAAAATCGGGTTTTTGAGATTGACAATGATAGTTCTTTTCTGAGTGAACTAGAAACTGCTTTTTCTAGTTATCTGAATAGCGGGTCTAAGAGTGACAATCGCTACTATGATCATTATATGTATGATACTACGTATAGTTGGAATAATCACATTAATAGTTGCATTGATAGTTATCTTCGTTCTGAAATCAGTATTGATAAGTACATTTCGAGTGGTAGCGACAATCACATTTACAGTTATATTTATAGTTACATTTGTAGTGGTGAAAGTGTAAGTGATAGTGACAGGGGGAGTTCTAGTATAAGAACTGGCGGTAATGGCAGTGATTTCAATATAAGAGGAAGATCTAATGATTTCGATGGAAATAAAAAATACAGACATTTATGGGTTCAATGCGAAAATTGTTATGGATTAAATTATAAGAAATTTTTTAGGTCAAAAATGAATATTTGTGAACAATGTGGATATCATTTGAAAATGGGTAGTTCAGATAGAATCGAACTTTCGGTTGATTCGGGCACTTGGGATCCTATGGACGAAGACATGGTCTCTATTGACCCCATTGAATTTCACTCGGAAGAGGAACCTTATAGAGATCGTATCAATTCGTATCAAAGAAAGACAGGTTTAACTGAGGCTGTTCAAACAGGCATAGGTCAACTAAATGGGATTCCCATAGCCATTGGGGTTATGGATTTTCAGTTCATGGGGGGTAGTATGGGATCCGTAGTAGGCGAGAAAATTACCCGGTTGATCGAATATGCTGCTAATAGATCTCTACCTGTTATTATGGTGTGTGCTTCTGGAGGAGCACGCATGCAAGAAGGAAGTTTGAGTTTGATGCAAATGGCTAAAATATCTTCCGCTTTATATGATTATCAATTCAATAAAAAATTATTCTATGTATCAATCCTTACATCTCCTACAACCGGCGGAGTAACGGCCAGTTTTGGTATGTTGGGAGATATTATTATTGCTGAACCCAATGCCTACATTGCATTTGCGGGGAAAAGAGTAATTGAACAAACATTGAATAAGACAGTACCTGACGGTTCACAAGCAGCTGAGTATTTATTCCATAAGGGCTTATTTGATCCAATCGTACCACGTAATCCTTTAAAAGGTGTTCTGAGTGAATTATTTCAGCTACACGGTTTCTTTCCCTTGAATCAAAATTCAAGTAGAGCGCTAGGCTCAGTTATTTGTAGCGAACTTTAGTTCATCGGAATCAAAGTCAAAATAAGAAGAGTGGAGTTTTCTTTGGTAACATAAGTTCTATAGGAAGTTTCGGATAATTACTTTTTTTGATGCAGATTTTTTATCCTACCCCTATTCATGATTAGTAATCAGGAACCCCCTATCAGGAGGAAAAGAGTGAATTCTTCCTTCCGCGGAATGGAATTGGGAAAAAAAATCAAAAGAATTTCATGTTCCCTTCTTTCATATTAATATATATCGTATTAATATATATAGAATAATTCAAATCTATAAGGGAAGTGTTGCATATTTTTATATCTCCCGAGGACCTACACTTTTGACTATGAATTCCTGTTGGATCGGATTCTAACAAATCCTTAGGAAACTCGTAAGAAACTCTTTATTAGAAGATAAGGGCGGTAGAACAAGAATAATAAAGCGGATTATCATCCATCTATTTCTTGTAGAAAGGTGAATAGATATAGAAAGGTGAATAGATACACTTATTTAGCTCTACATTCCTTGCACTTATTATATACTTAATAATACTTATAATAGATATACTTATCATAAGATAAGATATCTTTATAACAGGTACAAATATTAAATCGAGGCACCCATTCTATGACAGATTTCAATTTACCCTCTATTTTTGTGCCTTTAGTGGGCTTAGTGTTTCCAGCAATTGCAATGGCTTCTTTATCTCTTCATGTTCAAAAAAACAAGATTGTTTAGACCTGATAGGACAAAATTTCATCAATTTATTTCAACACTTGGACTTGGATCATAATAGGGATATCCATTTAGTGGAATATGATACGACATGTGGCTCCCTCCGGGCACAAATAAAAAAGTGATTATACATGCGGATACATTATATATGGATAAATGCATGTATATGGGGGGATAGCTGTTTTAAAATGGATCAGAGCGGATATCTGAAATAGAAAGTTAACGTATCTATATTATGTAGATATACATAGTGGTGGTATTATACGAAGGGGATGTTATTATTTTATATCTAACCAATTCGATGAATTACTCCTAATAGTTCGCGTCATAATAGTGCTAGTTGATGAGAGTTACTTCGGGAGCAAAATAAAAAAAGTAAAATCAAATTCATTTGGCTTATTCTCTTCTCTCAATTCCAATAGGATGCAACTGGATCTAGTATGAACTATCGATCAGAACGTATATGGATAGAACTTATAACGGGGTCTCGAAAAACAAGTAATTTCTGCTGGGCCTGTATCCTTTTTTTAGGTTCACTAGGATTCTTATTGGTTGGAACTTCCAGTTATCTTGGTAGGAATCTGATATCTTTATTCCCGTCTCAGCAAATCATTTTTTTTCCCCAAGGAATCGTGATGTCTTTCTATGGGATCGCAGGTCTGTTCATTAGTTCCTATTTGTGGTGCACAATTTCGTGGAATGTAGGTAGCGGTTATGATCGATTCGATAGAAAAGAAGGAATAGTGTGTATTTTTCGTTGGGGATTTCCTGGAATAAATCGTCGCATCTTCCTTCGATTCCTTATGAGAGAGATTCAATCGATCAGAATGGAAGTTAAAGAGGGTCTTTATCCTCGACGTGTCCTTTATATGGAAATCAGAGGCCAGGGCGCCATTCCCTTGACCCGTACTGACGAAAATTTTACTCCACGAGAAATTGAACAAAAAGCTGCTGAATTGGCCTATTTCTTGCGCGTGCCAATTGAAGTATTTTGAAATGAAGGGAATGAATGCTTTCTCAGCATGAGGGAAGGGACCCAGGAACCCCCTTTTAAATATAACTGAAGCTTCTTCGGAACGTTCATTCGAGCAAAACATGTTAGATTCTATTTCCCCCGTTCCGTTGGTAATCCTTCTGTGGCCCATAGAATAAAGCAGGCGGACGTATACGGAACAACCATAATAAGAAGCAATTTTGATCGACCAAAACTCCTTTTTCTGCATATAGAACTCAATTCTACTAGTAACAAGTCTAATAAGTATGTATTCATCACACATATCAGAGCATTTCGGAATACATAATTTCTCTTTTTAGGACCAATACTCCAATACTTTGGATTAATACATTAGATACAGATGTATCATATCTCGTTAATTATCTTTCTTTTGTCAATCGATGTTTCTTTTTTGATCCTTTCTTTAGCTCCTGGATAACCAAACGTTTAGATCTCTCATAACTATCCAATTTCTCTCTTGTTTTGTCACCTATTTCGGATTTCATCATTAATATTTTTCAGAAATATCCCCTCAATTATTCCTGGGTCGTGGGTAGCCAGTGAAAATTTCGAAAAAATAATTGAGGGGAGTTCTTTCGTCTCGAAATCAAAATAATATTCATTATTTCAAGCGGTTCTTTTGGGCATTCATCGAAAGAACAAATGAAGATAGAATTGGTTCGAATTTGACCAACTGAGATATCTGGGAAAAGTATTTGATTATTTCTTCATTCGAAACGGGCCCTTATTCTATTTCTATTTCTATATTCTTTCTAGATCCAAGGACTAAACAATTCAAAAAAAAAAGGAATAGATCCATAGGTTCCATACCTTGTTATAGAACTCATGCTTCATAGAAATATCGGATCAGATAGAGTCGGCGAATGAAGCGGGTTCATTAACAATTCACAGATGAAAAGTGTCAAAAAAGAAAGCATTGACTCCCCTCCCGTATCTTGCATCTATAGTCTTTTTGCCCTGGTGGATCTCTCTCTCATTTAATAAAAGTCTGGAACCTTGGGTTACTAATTGGTGGAATACCGGACAATCCGAAACCTTTTTGAATGATATTCAAGAAAAGAACGTTCTAGAAAGATTCATAGAATTAGAACAACTATTCCTGTTGGATGAAATGATAAAAGAGTACCCGGAGACACAGATACAAAAGCTTCGTATAGGAATCCACAAAGAGACGATGCAATTGGTCAAAATGCACAACGAAGATCATATCCATATCATTTTGGATTTCTCGACAAATATAATCTGTTTTGCTATTCTAAGTGGTTATTCTATTCTGGGTAATGAAGAACTTGTCATTCTGAATTCTTGGGTTCAGGAATTCCTCTATAACTTAAGCGACACAATAAAGGCTTTTTCTATTCTTTTATTAACTGATTTATGTATCGGATTCCACTCACCCCGGGGGTGGGAACTAATGATTGGTTCGGTCTACAAAGATTTTGGATTTGCTCATAACGATCAAATTATATCTGGTCTTGTTTCCACT